GATTGGATTTATATGCTTATTCTGATCGGAATATTCAAATGATTTTCATCGAATGACTATTCATCTATTGTATTTTCATGGAAATGAGGGGCAAGAAAGTTCTATGGAAAAATGGCGGTTCGATTCGATGTTGTTTAACGGGGAGTTAGAATACAGGTGTAGGCTAAGTAAATCAATGGACAGTCTTGGTCCTTTTGAAAATACCAGTGTAAGTGAAGATCCAATTTTAAATGATATGGATAAAGACATTTTAAATTTTAGCGACAAGTCTAATTACAGTAATGTTGATCATTTAGTCGGCGACAGATACATTCGGAATTTCATATCTGATGACACTTTTTTCGTTAGGGATAGTAATAGGGACAGTTATTCCATATATTTTGATATTGAAAATAAAAATTTTGAGATTGACAACAACCGTTCTTTTCTAAGTGAACTAAAAAGTTCTTTTTATAGTTATCAGACTTCTAGTTATATGAATAATGCACCCCAAAGTGACGATACTCGCCACGATCATTACATGTATGATACTAATTCTCATTATAGTTGGAATAATCACATTAATAGTTGTATTGACAGTTATCTTGGTTCTCAAATTTGTATTGATAGTTATATTTTAAGCAACAGTAACAATTACAGTGACAGCTACATTTATAGTTACATTTGTGGCGAAAGCGTAAATAGTAGTAAAAGCGAGAGTTCCAGTATAAAAACTAGCACAGATGATAGTGATTTTAGTATAAGTTCTAATAATTTAAATGTAACTCAAAAATACAGGCATTTGTGGATTCAATGCGAAAATTGTTATGGATTAAATTATAAGAAATTTTTAAAATCAAAAATGAATATTTGTGAACAATGTGGATGTCATTTGAAAATGAGTAGTTTTGATAGAATCGAACTTTCGATTGATCCCGGTACTTGGGATCCTATGAACGAAGACATGGTCTCTCTGGATCCCATTGAATTTCATTCGGAGGAGGAACCTTATAAAGATCGTATTGATTCTTATCAAAAAAATACAGGATTAACTGAGGCTGTTCAAACAGGCACAGGTCAACTAAATGGTATTCCCGTAGCAATTGGTGTTATGGATTTTCAGTTTATGGGTGGTAGTATGGGATCTGTAGTGGGCGAAAAAATCACACGTTTGGCCGAGTATGCTACCAATCAATTTTTACCTCTTATTCTAGTGTGTGCTTCCGGAGGAGCACGCATGCAAGAAGGAAGCTTGAGCCTGATGCAAATGGCTAAAATATCTTCCGCTTTATATGATTATCAATTAAATAAAAAGTTATTTTATGTAGCAATCCTTACATCCCCTACCACAGGCGGGGTGACGGCTAGTTTTGGTATGTTGGGAGATATCATTATTGCCGAACCCAATGCTTATATTGCATTTGCAGGTAAAAGAGTAATTGAACAAACATTGAATAAGACAGTACCTGAGGATTCACAAGTGGCTGAATATTTATTCCATAAGGGCTTATTCGATCCAATCGTACCACGTAATCCTTTAAAGGGCGTTCTGAGTGAGTTATTTCGGCTACATGCTTTCTTTCCTTTGAATGAAAATTAGATTAGAGCCTTAGAGTCTTAATTTAATATTTAATAAGAGTATTAATTTAATAAAACTTAATAAATTTTTTTATGTGTGGTGATCAAGTAGTTATTTAATTTATAGGAATCAAAGTCAAAATCCGAAGAATGGATTTTGACTTTGGTAACATAAGATTGAATTGTAGAAAGAACCATCCGGATCGTTTTTTTATCGATATTCCTGGTTACTAATACTAACTAGGAAATCTCTATTAAACAAAAGAGTGAATTCTTTCGCTTTCTTCCGTGGAATTAGTTAACAAGGTCTTGCATCTTTCTATATCTCCCGAAAATAATCCCCACTAAGAATCCTTTTTGTTGGATCGTATTATAACGAATTCTTTAGGAGTTTTTAGGAAATACTTTAAAATTTTATTAAATTATGAAATTTATAAGACAAGAAAAGATAATAACTACTAATACGAATAGAAAAAGGGTGGATTATCGTATATATATATTTCATGTAGAAACATGTAGAAAGATGAATTAGAAACATGTAGAAAGATGAATAGGTCCATTTATTTATATATTTATTTATTAATTAATATATATTTATTAAATTAATATAGATTTCTTAAAACATATACTTATAGACTCCCTATCCCTATTAAGTATATATATACTCACTTAGGTATACTTAGTATAATATAACAATTATATATGAATTATAAGATATCTTTATAACAATATAAGGATAAGGTTCAAATATAAAACAATAAATATAACAATAAATAACAGGTACAAATATTAAATCGAGGTACCCATTCTATGATAACTCTCAACAGTCTCCCCTCCATTTTTGTGCCTTTAGTGGGCTTAGTATTTCCGGCAATTGCAATGGCTTCTTTATCTCTTTATGTTCAAAAAAACAAGATTTTTTAGATACAACAAGGACAAATCTTATATATATATATATATTTTTTTCAAGACTTACTTGGATCATAACACGGATATCTATTTAGTAAAATATGGTATAATATGCGGCTTCCTTCGGGCATAAGCTCTTATGTATGTGTAAACATGATAAATGAATTATAACTATTTTCAAATAGATCGGGATCGGGGAGAATTTCTGAAATGGAAAGTCATCTATATGTATTAGGAAATCATATGAAAGGGATGTTATTATTTTAGTTTGGATCTAAGAAATTCGATGAATTATCCCTAAAGGTTCACATCATAATAGTGCTGGTTGATGAGAGTTACTTCGGAAACAAAAAAAAAGTAAAAAAAAAATTATTTTTGTTATTCTCCCAATCCCAATAAAATGCAACTAGGTCTAGTTAGAGTATGAGTTGGCGATCAGAACGTATATGGGTAGAACTTATAGCGGGGTCTCGAAAAACAAGTAATTTCTGTTGGGCCTTTATTCTTTTTTTAGGTTCATTAGGGTTTTTATTGGTTGGAACGTCCAGTTATTTTGGTAGGAATTTTATATCTTTATTTCCTTCTCAGCAAATAATTTTTTTTCCACAAGGTATCGTGATGTCTTTCTATGGGATCGCGGGTCTTTTTATTAGCTCCTATTTGTGGTGCACAATTTCGTGGAATGTAGGTAGTGGTTATGATCGATTCGATATAAAAGAGGGCATAGTGTGTATTTTTCGTTGGGGATTTCCTGGAAAAAATCGTCGCATATTCCTCCGATTCCTTATGAAAGACATTCAGTCCATCAGAATAGAAATTAAAGAGGGTATTTATGCTCGTCGTGTCCTTTATATGGAAATAAAAGGACAAGGAGCCATTCCCTTGACTCGTACTGATGAGAATTTTACTCCACGAGAGATTGAGCAAAAAGCTGCTGAATTGGCCTATTTCTTGCGTGTACCAATTGAAGTATTTTGAAAAAAGGAACTGAAGAATGAATACTTTGCAAGAGATAAAAAACTCAAGAATCATCTTTTTTTCTATAGCATAACTTAACTGAAGTTTCTTCAGAACGCTTACTCGAGCCAAAGCAAACGTATATGAAACAATTCTAAAACTAAATTGTTTATGTCCACAATTTTTTTTATGCGTATGTAAATCCACTTAACTCAATTCAGTAACAAATCTAAATGATAGATTCATCATATATCAAAACAAAACATTTCATCATAAAGTAAAGAATTTTTTTTCTAAATATTTGATATTTTGATAGAACGGGAGTTCTTTCGTCTCGAAATCCGACTACTATTAATTTGAAGAGGGCTCTTTCTTATTCTATATTCTTTCTAAATTCAAGGACTAACCGCTGTACTGAATCACAAAAAAATCCGGAAATACATCGATGACTTGTAATAGAACTTATGCTTGATAGAAATATTAGTATCATATAGAGTCGACGAATGAGGTGCGTTCATTAAAAATTTAAAAATTCACAGACGAAAAAATGGCAAAAAAGAAAGTATTAATTTCCCTTCTATATCTTGCATCTATAGTATTTTTGCCTTGGTGGATCTCTCTCTCATTTAATAAAAGTCTGGAATCTTGGTTTACTAATTGGTGGAATACTAGGCAATCCGAAATTTTTTTGAATGATATTCAAGAAAAGAGTATTCTAAAAGAATTCATAGACTTAGAGGAACTCTTACGTTTGGACGAAATGATAAAGGAATACCCGGAAACACATTTACAAAAGCCTCGCATCGAAATCTACAAAGAAACGATCCAATTGATCAAGATGCACAACGAGGATCGCATCCATACAATTTTACACTTCTCGACAAATATAATCTGTTTCGGTATTCTAAGTGGTTATTCTATTCTAGGTAATGAAGAACTTGTTATTCTTAACTCTTGGTTTCAAGAATTCCTATACAACTTAAGCGACACAATAAAAGCTTTTTCTATTCTTTTATTAACTGATTTATGTATAGGATTCCATTCGCCCCACGGTTGGGAATTAATGATTGGCTCTGTCTACAAAGATTTTGGATTTGCTCATAATGATCAAATTATATCCGGTCTTGTTTCTACTTTTCCAGTCATTTTAGATACAATTTTTAAATATTGGATCTTTCGTTATTTAAATCGTGTATCTCCTTCACTTGTAGTGATTTATCATTCAATGAATGACTGAAAAGTGATCGAACGATCCAATTATAATATTTGTTACTTTGTACATAAGCAAAACATTCAAAATTGTACTTACTACCCATCCAAGGGATTCCTCCAATATTCCAGTAAAATTATTTATATTTAATATTTAAGTAAATAGCAAAATTATAGATAGGGAACTATACTAGCGACCTACCTAATTTTATTGTAGAAATTTTCGGGATCAATGATTGGACCATGCAAACTAAAAATACCTTTTCTTGGATAAAGAAAGAGATTACTCGATCCATTTCCGTATCGCTCATGATATATATACTAACCCAGGCACCCCTTTCAAATGCATATCCCATTTTTGCACAGCA